CGCAGTAAATGAGGGAACTACTCTGAAAAGACTAAAACCTCGAGCTAGAGGACGGAGTTATCTGATAAAAAGGCCCACTTGTCATATAACTATCGTATTGAAAGATATTGAATATGAACCAATTTCCAGATATATGCTGTGCTCAAAAAAACCCAGAGGGATAAAAGGGATAAATAAGAACACGAATATGACATATCCTAATACATATAGTAGTGGAGGATTATGGGACAAAAAATAAATCCACTTGGTTTCAGACTTGGTACAACCCAAAGTCATCATTCTATTTGGTTTGCACAACCTAAAAATTATTCCGAGGGTCTACAAGAAGATAAAAAAATAAGAGACTGTATCAAGAATTATGTACAAAAAAATATGAGAATATCTTCCGGTGTCGAGGGAATTGCACGTATAGAGATTCAAAAAAGAATTGATCTAATTCAGGTCATAATCTATATGGGATTTCCTAAATTATTAATTGAAGATAGGCCACGAAAACTCGAAGAACTACAGATGAATGTGCAAAAAGAACTAAATTGTATGAACCGAAAACTCAACATTGCTATTACAAGAATTGCAAATCCTTACGGGCACCCTAATATTCTTGCCGAATTTATAGCCGGACAATTAAAGAATCGAGTTTCATTTCGAAAAGCAATGAAAAAGGCTATTGAATTAACTGAACAAGCGGATACAAAAGGAATTCAAATACAAATTGCAGGGCGTATCGACGGAAAAGAAATCGCGCGTGTCGAATGGATCCGAGAAGGTAGGGTTCCTCTACAAACCATTGGAGCGAAAATTGAGTATTGCTCCTATAGAGTTCGAACTATCTATGGGGTATTAGGAATCAAAATTTGGATATTTATAGATGAAGAATAATAAGAATAAGACTCTACTTGTCTTTACGTTCTATTCTTCGATAGAACAAAAAATGACAAATTCTTTCATTTTTTGATTGAACATAAAAAAATGAGCAGTTCTAAATTCTATAAGGTTAAATAAAAATTTGATTGATCATTTAATATAATTGCTATGCTTAGTGTGCGACTCGTTGGGTTTTTTAGGCTTAGGATTCAAAAAAAGAAATGGGCGGACCACAGTATAAGCTAATAACTATAGCACTAATAACCAACTCATCGCTTCGGATTATCTGGATCCAAAGAATCAGTCAAGATATGATATATTGGTCATATCATTATAGCAACTGAAATCTTTTTTTGCATTAAGTAAAAGAAAAAAACCAATCTGATTTGGAATCTATCTAAATTGTGAAGCAAAATAAAAAAGTATGCGGATAAATAGAAGGATGAGAGAAAGAGAGAAAAAGAAATAGCAATGAAATGATATATGATTCCAATATGTAAGGTCTATGAAGCATCTCATAAAGAGCAATGTAATAGAGCATCCATAGAGATTCATCAATAATTAGATGAATATCTGTTCATCGAAGAAAAAATCAAGAGCCTTAAGTCAATAAAGACTGAGAAGGTTGACTCAAGAACAAATTAACAAATTTTATTTGATTTTTATTAAATTAAATATTAAATATTAAATTTAAATTAAGGCTCCATTGGAGAATTCAGACCTAAGCATTAATCGAGAAGCGATGGGGACGACGGAACCCGTGAATGCAGAGGATTCTATTGAAAATGAATCCTAATGATTTATCGGGTAGGATGGCGGAACAAACCAGAGACCACTTCATTTCTTTTTATTCTGATTCTGAGAGGTCATGAGTTAACCCGACAACTGAAATAGATATTGAAAGAGTAAATATTCGCCCGCGAAAATTTTATTTTCATTTTTTTTTTTATTGTTAAATTTTTGTCGATCCGATATGAATATGATAAAAAAAGACAAAACAAAATAAAGATTCGTTCTAACATTATAACAAAAACAAGATCAGACATTATCTATAAATAGAATCCATGTTTAATTACTTATATATATATCCAATATATATCCAAACAAGATATACAAATTTCTAATAGATCAGATAAAATCTCAAAGCAAAGAATCCCAGGATTCAATCTATTATTCATTTAATACCTGTATATCTTAAGAAAAAAAGAAAATATTTTTTAGTCATTTTTTTTTGTTCGCGAGGAGCTGGATGAGAAGAAACTCTCATGTCCAGTTCTGTAGTAGAGATGGAATTGATAAACAACCATCAACTATAACCCAAAAAGAACCAGATTTCGTAAACAACATAGAGGAAGAATGAAAGGAATATCTTATCGAGGTAATCGCATTTGTTTCGGTAGATATGCTCTTCAAGCACTTGAACCCGCTTGGATTACTTCTAGACAAATAGAAGCGGGGCGCCGCGCAATGACACGAAATGTACGCCGTGGTGGAAAAATATGGGTACGTATATTTCCAGACAAACCAGTTACGGTAAGACCTACAGAAACACGTATGGGTTCGGGGAAAGGATCTCCCGAGTATTGGGTAGCTGTCGTTAAACCGGGCAGAATACTTTATGAAATGAGCGGAGTAGCCGAAAATATAGCAAGAAAGGCTATTTCAATAGCGGCGTCCAAAATGCCTATAAAAACTCAATTCATTATTTCAGGATAGGAATATAGAACCAAAGGAAAGAAGTCTTGGGACTAAAAAAAAAATTGCGGGTTTCCTCTTTTTTTGACAAACAATATTTCTTTTTTTCTTCGTCCTTTGTTACATTGAAAGAAGAGATTAAAAAAATGATTCAACCTCAGACCCATTTGAATGTAGCAGATAACAGCGGGGCCCGAGAATTAATGTGTATTCGAGTCATAGGAGCTAGTAATCGCCGATATGCTCATATTGGTGACGTTATTGTTGCTGTGATCAAGGAAGCAGTACCAAATACACCTCTAGAAAGATCAGAAGTGATCAGAGCTGTAATTGTACGTACTTGTAAAGAACTCAAACGCGACAACGGTATGATAATACGATATGATGACAATGCTGCAGTTGTCATTGATCAAGAAGGAAATCCAAAAGGAACTCGAATTTTTGGTGCGATCGCTCGGGAATTGAGACAGTTAAATTTCACTAAAATAGTTTCATTAGCTCCTGAGGTATTATAAGACGAGACCTCAATATAGTTATAGTATTTAAATTAGAGTATTTAAATGACATAGATTAATTAGTAGATTGTGTCTCACGTATATACCTTTACTAAGTAAAAAAAAAAGAACATGTTGGTTATATCAAAATTCGGGAGCAACAATAATTTTAGTTTACCATGGGTAAAGACACTATTGCTGACATAATAACCTCTATACGAAATGCTGACATGAATAGAAAAGGAACGGTTCGAATAGGATCTACTAACATCACTGAAAACATTGTTAAAATACTTTTACGAGAAGGTTTTATCGATAACGTAAGGAAACATCGGGAAAGCAACAAATATTTTTTGGTTTTAACCCTACGACATAGAAGGAATAGGAAAGGACCCTATAGAACTATTTTAAATTTACGACGGATCAGTCGACCCGGTCTACGAATCTATTCTAACTATCAACAAATTCCTAGAATTTTAGGCGGGATGGGGATTGTAATTCTTTCTACTTCTCGGGGTATAATGACAGACCGGGAGGCTCGACTAGAAGGAATCGGCGGAGAAATTTTGTGTTATATATGGTAATCTGTCTGATATCCGAATTGTATCCGAAATTTTCCATTTGTGAAAAAAAAAAAGAAAAAAAAGCACGGGTTGTCTAATAGAACTCCTTCTGCCCTACGGTAGTTGATACGTCAAAGAAGTTTTACCTGGAATAAAAGAACAAAAATAGATTCATAGAGGTTTAATTAGTGAATCACGTACACTCCAGATTCCTTTAGATAATGAAGATCTGATTCTAGGTTATGTTTCAGGAACAGGAAGGATCCGATCGAGTTTTATACGTATACCACCGTGGGATAGAGCCAACAAAAGTGAAGTAAGCGCTTATGATTCAACCAGGGGGCGTATAATTTATAGACTCCGCAACAAGGATTCGAACGATTAGGTAGTTTTTTCAACTTCAAGATTCCTTTCAGGGGGGATCCAATTCAAGGTTCAAAAATTTCAAGAAACTTATTTTCTTCCAATAAGTGGATTCGGAAAAATTTAAGGAATAACAACTATGAAAATAAGGGCTTCCGTTCGTAAAATTTGTGAAAAATGTCGACTAATCCGTAGGAGGGGACGAATTATCGTAATTTGTTCCAACCCGAGACATAAACAAAGACAAGGATAATCTTTCTATTCTAACTTTCTATTCTAAAAAGAACTCCTTAAAGAAAAGAAACTAATCTTAAAGAAAAGAAACTAATCTTAAAGAAAAGAAAGCGATGAACAAATAAAAATAGAAGATCTTTTTTGACATGAAATGGATATATCCATATATCTCTGACTTATCTTTATGAAATGATAAAATATGGCAAAACCTATACCAAAAGTTGGTTCACGTAGGAATGGGCGCAGTAGTGCACGGAAAAGTGCACGTAGAATACCAAAAGGGGTTATTCATGTTCAAGCAAGTTTCAACAATACCATTGTTACTGTTACAGATGTACGAGGTCGGGTAATTTCTTGGTCCTCCGCCGGTACTTGTGGATTCAAGGGTACAAGAAGAGGGACTCCTTTTGCTGCTCAAACCGCAGCGGGAAATGCTATTCGAGCATTAGTAGACCAAGGTATGCAACGAGCGGAAGTTATGATAAAGGGTCCTGGTCTCGGAAGAGATGCAGCATTACGAGCTATTCGTAGAAGTGGTATACTATTAAGTTTCGTACGGGATGTAACCCCTATGCCACATAATGGCTGTAGACCCCCTAAAAAAAGACGTGTGTAGAAATAAACACTAAAGAGATTTCAAGAGAAATAAATGATTCAATGAGCTGATCAAATAAAATAATATTACTATGGTTCGAGAGAAAGTGAAAGTCTCTACTCGGACACTACAGTGGAAGTGTGTTGAATCAAGAACAGATAGTAAGTGTCTTTTTTATGGACGCTTTATTCT